CTAACGGACTGAATATCTTTTATAAGGAATCGGAGGAATATGCGACGATTTTTTCCAGGAAATCCCCAACGAAAAATACACACTATCCCTTCCTTTCTATCGAATCGATCATAACCACTACCTACATTCCAGGAAATTGTGCACCACAAATAGGAACTAATAAAGAGACCCGCGATCCCGTAGAAAGACATCACGATCCCTTGTGGAAAAAAAATGATTTGCTGAGACGGAAAAAAAGATATCAAATTTCTACCAAGATAACTGGAAGTTCCAACCAATAAGAATCCTAATGAACCTAAAAAAAGGATAAGGGCCCAGCATAAATTACTTAGTTTTCGAGACCCCGTTATAAGTTCTATCCATATATCTTCTGATCGCCAACTCATACTTGATCTGATTGCATTTTATTGGAATTGAGAGAATACCCCAAATGAATTTGACTTTACTTTTTTTTGTTTCCGAAGTAACTCTCATCAACTAGCACTAGTTTGATGTGAACTAGCACTAGTTTGATGTGAACCTTTAGGAGTAATTCATCAAATTGGTTAGATCTAAAATAATAACATACCCTTCATATGAGCCCACTATACATATTGATATACCTATAGATCCACCGACTTTACATTTTAGCCATCCAGCGATCCTGATCTATTTGAAACTAGCTAGAATTCATTTACCCATAGATCCTTTTCTGCAGGCATAAGAACTTTTTCCTTTATGTTCGGCGGAAATTACACGTTAGACCATATTTTTCGAAATAGATATCTGTGTTATGCTACAAGTCTAAGTTTTGAAAAAAAAACGGATGAGATTGGGTCCCATCAGATCTAAACAATCTTGTTTTTTTGAACATGAAGAGATAAAGAAGCCATTGCAATTGCCGGAAATACTAGGCCTACTAAAGGCACAAAAATAGAGGGGAAATTGAAAGTTGTCATAAAATGGGTACCTCGATTTACTATTTGTACCTGCTATTATTTATTTTTTATAAAAAATAAATATCTTATAATAATTATAATTAAGAATTGTAATTATTATTAATTAATTAAATTTCAAATTCTTAGTATAGAAATAAGTATCTATATATCTAAGTGAGTATATAGAATAAGTCCAAGGAATGTAGAACTAAATAAATGGACTTATTCATCTTTCTACATGAAAGATATGTATTATAATTCACTTTATTATTTTTCTTCATTTCTTTGTCTTTTGTTCTTGTCTTCGAATTTTTAATAAAGAAAGAGTTTCTTACAGATTATCGAAAGATTCGTTAGAATGCGACCCAACAGGAATTTTTAGTGAAAATGGGATTTTCGGGAGATAGAGAAAGATAAAAAACTATATATCTATCTTTTCTCTATTTGATTATATACATAAGACATAAGACGAAATTCATTTTATTTGCCTAATTTCACGAAAGGAAGAATTCACTCTTTTATCTTGTTGATAGAGACTTCTTAATTAGTAATCGGGATTCTAGGTAAAAAAAAGAGTTATCCGCAACTTTTTATTCTTTCTACAATTAGATCTTAGGTCATCAAAGAAAACTCCATTCTTATTTACTTTGATTCTTATAAACTAACTACTTGTTTGCTACAAATAAACTAATTGAATTTTGTGTGCTCTACTTGATTGAATTTTAATTCAAAGGAAAGAAAGCGTGGAGCTTAAATAACTCACTCAGAACGCTTTTTAAAGGATTACGTGGTACAATTAAGTCAAATAAGCCCTTCTGGAATAAATATTCAGCCGCTTGTGAACCTTCAGGTACTGTTTTATTCAATGTTTGTTCAATTACTCTTTTACCCGCAAATGCAATATAGGAATTGGGTTCAGCAATAATGATATCTCCCAACATACCAAAACTAGCTGTTACCCCACCAGTAGTAGGAGATGTAAGGATTGATACATAAAATAACTTTTTATTTGATTGATAATCATATAAAGCAGACGATATTTTAGCCATTTGCATCAAGCTCAAACTTCCTTCTTGCATGCGTGCCCCCCCGGAAGCGCACACTATAATAAGAGGTAGAAATTGATCGGTAGCGTACTCAACCAAACGGGTGATTTTCTCCCCGACTACGGATCCCATACTACCCCCCATAAACTGAAAATCCATAACCCCAATTGCTACGGGAATACCATTTAGTTGACCTATGCCTGTTTGAACAGCCTCAGTTAATCCTGTCTTTCTTTGATAAGAATCAATACGATCTTTATAAGGCTCCTCCTCCGAATGAAATCCAATGGGATCCAGAGAGACCATGTCTTCATCCATAGGATGCCAAGTACCGGGATCGATCGAAAGTTCGATTCTATCTGAACTACTCATTTTCAAATGATATCCACATTGTTCACAAATACTTGTTTTTGATTTCAAAAATTTCTTATAATTTAATTCATAACAATTTTCGCATTGAACCCACAAATGCCTGTATTTTTGAGTTACATCGAGATCATTAGACCTTTCTCTTAGAGTTAAATCACTACTCTTCGT